TATGGTGCCGGTATAGACCGAAATTCCGTTATGGTCCAATTCCGACCGGTAATAAATTCCGGGGCTTTGCAATATTTGATTGATCACAATTCTGTATATTCCATTTACTATAAAAGTTCCCAGGGAATTCATTAGAGGAATGTTTCCAATCAAAACGGTTTGTTCTTCCATCTCCCTGCCATTTTTCCAAATTAATCCTGCGGATACATATAATTCAGAAGAATATGTAAGTGATTGATACACAGCAGCCCTTTCTTTTATCGGGGGTTCTACTAATTGATATTTTTCCACAAATAATTGAAATTCAATTTCTTGATCTGTATCTTCAATTTTTGGAAACTTATAAAGCTCTTCCGATAAGCCCTGATCAATGAACCTACAAAATCCTTCAAATTGTATCTGATTAAAGCCGGGTATTGTAGACATCAGCTCATTTCCCTCTTGTAACATTTGAATCCAATTCCTCATTTATTTAAAAACCCCAGTTTCGGATCATTCCTTATTGAATCATATTGATTGATCTAGGTCGGGTGGAATCTATATTCGGTTTACTAAATCACATAAAATTTTACACTAAGATTCCCTATATATGGAATGTATTAAATACCTATGAACGCAGGAATACAGAAAATTGGCTACTCATACTAACATTTTAATTTGAAACAGATACAAAAGGGAAGAGGTTGATAAAACATTCTTTTAAAATTTAAAAAGAATTAAATTATGCTGCTTAATTAGATTTATTTAATTCTATTCCATTTCTACCATTATTATGGTATTACTCCGATTGTATACTAAACAGAAGCAGATCGCAGGATTTGTTCCCTTCACCGAGATAAGAATAATCAGAACCAATATAGAGTTAAAAAAAAAATAATAAATTTAAAGATATATTTTAGTACTTGTTCATAGAATTCATCAGATCCCCTTGTATTGTAAAGCAAAGCAGGTTATAGTTAGTAAAAAATCCATTTTAATATGTGCCTCGATAGCTGATAGCGATATATCATATATAAGATACGCAACGCTCTGTGTTATTTCTGTTATCGTTACGGGGTTTACATATATGTAAAATTGTTGTTATAATTGAAATTGAGCAAAATCAAGCTGAAAATAGAAATAAATCTTTTTTTTGAGTGAAAAGACGCAATAATTCGTTATCGTTTGAATTTTCTTATGTTATTAGGGAAACATCGTTTGAATTCATGAATTCAAAAAAAGTTAATGGTTCAAATTTATTATGAATTTTTGCGTTTGTGACTGAAAGTCTATATTTTTTGGTATGGATCTAATAAAAAAAAAATTCATTAATCCACCCCCAAAGGGTAATTTTTTCATATATATATATTTTGGCGGCATGGCCGAGTGGTAAGGCGGAGGACTGCAAATCCTTTATTCCCCAGTTCAAATCCGGGTGTCGCCTGATAAAAAAGGTAAATATCCTAATCCCTTAGGGTCTTTTGATACGTACTTGATTCTAAGCATCTAGTGGGCTGTCAATCTGTGTATCTAGAATTTAAGGACATTTATTACTAATTACTAATTGCAGAAAAGCGGAATATAATTTGTATATAAACTGAAAAGAATCTCTTCATATTTAGGTATTCAATTAAGGTTGGATTCACAAAACTTCTTTTCAGTAACCGGTGGAATAAACTATTAAAAATCATGTAGGAATTTTTTTTATGTTATATGCATATCCATTTTTTTATCGGTTCATTAAATTAAGAAATAGTCTGAAAAATTTTTGACTCTGTACCATGGATTTCACTATTATTAGTAAACAATAATGGAATAATTCCTTCATATTCATAGAAATAGGGGACATAATTCACATGGATATTGTAAGTCTCGCTTGGGCTGCTTTAATGGTAGTCTTTACATTTTCTCTTTCGCTTGTAGTATGGGGAAGAAGTGGACTCTAGAAAGACTACTTTATTTACCTAATTTTCACTAATTGATTTTTTAGTTGAGTAATCAAACCATATCAATTTTTTTATTCGATTTTTTGATAGATCACTCCGTAAAGTGTTTTTAAAGATACTAATGTCAATCAAACAGAAATTTCAAAAATGCGCGTGTTATTTTTCTAAAAAAAAAAAAAAGAAAAATAACAAGAGAAAGTCGTTCTCTTATTAGTAGAATATTACTAAGATACTTACGTTCGAGCGGAAAGAACGAACATAAGCATAGTTTTTGGTCAACAAAAAATAGACACATAAACTTGGCTCCGACGAGTTGCATATTGGCCACTTAGTGCTTGTTTTATCGTTTTCTAAAATGGATTTCTGCTTTATCGACCCATTTCATATCCTGGTTTAATCATTAAATTGAAATAATGTCCGCATTTTTTTCTAAATTTGATGAAGTTTCTGTACCATAGCCATAGAACTTCTTTGATCATATATCAATCAGTCGATAAATTAAATTACTTTAATTCTTGGGGTGAGAATGCTAAAAAATAAATTGATACATAGCTTTGTTTCTTTCTTTGATTCTTTCGGTGGATACTAGGCTTTTTTTTATTCGAAATCCAATAATTTGAATTGAACTGTAAAATAAAAGTAACAATTGCCTTTTGATTATTTCGGATTTATCAGAATCAATACAAATCGATCAAATAGATAGATAGATGTAACAAAACAATAGAATTAGGATCACTATGTAAATAGACTGTCGTATGTAGGGATACATTCTTTTTATTAGTCAATGGTCAATATGAAATAGAGTCTGTATCTTCTAGTCTAGTACAACTTTATACATGACAAAAAATGAATAAGCTAATAGAGTAAATGGTAGAAAGAAATATATATTTCTTTCTACCATACTGGTATCAAATCGAATCTAATATTGATGATTTTAGCCTGCTCATTTTTCAATTAAAAAACGAAATTTGAATACGTTTTTATATTTTAAAATCATTGATAAAGAACGAAAAAGTAAAGTTTCAGTCAAACTAATCCTTTTGACTGATCGTTTTTACATAAATAATAAGTAAAAAAGCAGTAGGAACTAGAATGAAGAGCGCAGTAGCAATAAATGCAAGAATATTGACTTCCATAATTTCCTCGTTTTTTTTTATTTCACAATAACTCGGGATTTAATCCCATAGAGATGATAAAAATGTAACAAATTCCATTTTGATGATATTATTCAGATTAATATCATGAATAACAATATATGAACTATCATATCAATTCGCCGTCGCAAATTGAATAGTATAACATAGACGAATCTTTTATCCATACTGAATAAAAAAAATCTATTCTAGAATTTGCGATCTAATCAATTTTTTACCCTAAATCAAAGTTTCCTTGTACAATCAATAATCTAAAGAAATCTCATCTGACTACTTTGATTTTTTTTTTACACTTCCATTGGTTAAAAAAAAAACAAAAAGATGAAAAGCGTACAAAAAGGATACGGGATTAAGTTTTAAAATAACTTTTGTCGTTTTTTTTAATGGTTTACTTTTATTCTTTTCTTGTATTTTGTAAGAATAAAAAAAGTATTAAAAAGACGAGTCCGGGGAGCCTTGTTTAATCTTTTTTTATTGGTTATTGGATCCGTCGGGACTGACGGGGCTCGAACCCGCAGCTTCCGCCTTGACAGGGCGGTGCTCTAACCAATTGAACTACAATCCCAAAGAACTAAGGGATACAATATCCCTTTTTTTATGATTTAATTTAAAAAATTTCTAGTTCTCATTTTTGTGTTGTAACAGAGTAAGGGGGTTCTATTATAAGTAATATATTGATATTGATCTCTGCATGAATATGTACTTGAGTGAGAACAACACGAATTACTAATAAAAAAAAATAGTAAAAAAATCTTTCACTAAAACTAAAGAAAACCTGTTTTTTTGTTACTTATTTATTTTAAATTTTTAATTATCCCATAGTTTGACTCTTTTACTTTTTTTTTGGATATCACCCATTTGGGTAGGACAAAGATCTTCATCTCATAGTGGGTGAGAGAGTTCTTGGGCCGAGCTGGATTTGAACCAGCGTAGACATATTGCCAACGAATTTACAGTCCGTCCCCATTAACCACTCGGGCATCGACCCAGGAATAATATAGTCAATTTTAGGTTTATTGATTAGGCTTATGGATAATCAATGATCAATTTCCTTTTGTAGTACCCTACCCCCAGGGGAAGTCGAATCCCCGCTGCCTCCTTGAAAGAGAGATGTCCTGAACCGCTAGACGATGGGGGCATACGTACCCAACTACCATCATACTATGTTCATAGTATGAACAGTTTTTTAAAATTGTCAACTAATATCTCTTATTATTAATATATTAATAATTCTATTAGATTCATGATATCTTTCCTTCTTACATTATACATGTTTACATCCGATTTTTTGAATAATAAAAAAAAAAAAAAAATCCGTTCAAATTTATTATAATATAAGAAATCTAAATAATAGGAAATGCAAAGGATCTGTTTAGGATGGCCTTTAGCTACTAAAAAAGGTGGAGGTTTAAGTTAAATAAACCTAATTATCGCATTTAGAAATAAGTTATATATATTATTAATAATAATAACTTAATTAATATATGTATAGAGATATATTTTATATGTATATAAATGATGCCTCAGCCAAGCATTAACTTTAACCATTTATATATAAAAATAGATAATAGATAAAGGGCCCCTTTAACTCAGTGGTAGAGTAACGCCATGGTAAGGCGTAAGTCATCGGTTCAAATCCGATAAGGGGCTTTTGCAGTTTTTCATAAAATAAAACTCCATCCTATTTGAACGGTAAATAGAATGCTTGTTGATATATATATTATAAAGTTGAACTAATCTTCATTATATTATAATTATAATGAATGACTAAAACTAAATAATAAAAATTCTCTAAGTAGTCTCTTGAATAAGTAAATAGTTAGATTTTCAATTATTTCATTTCAAAAAAAGAGAAATCAACAAATGAAAAAATAAGTGGACCTGACCTATTGAATCATGATTATATCCGCTATTCTGATAT